TCGATAGACGGCTCATTGGGATAGATATAGATGAACAATACCCCCCCTGGAACCGTATAGGAAGTTTTCTCCTCGTACGGCTCGAGAAAAAATGATTTAATTCGAAGTTTTGCCTATGTATCTAATTCTAATAAATAATAAATTAAATGACAAATGGACCTATAAAATGAATATCAATTAGACTATGATTTCAGTCTTTTTCTTCTTGAAAAATGAAAAAGAAACAGTTCGTACTCATAACTCAAATCGGATAACTCTTAAATAGCTCAAAGGAAAATCTTTAGTCAATTTCATTTATTGAGTAGTCTTTACTCCCTTTCGTTTATCCCGGTTAAACTATTTCAAATTCTATTTGGATTCTTTAGTCGGATCCAGTTATTGAGACTATCGAGAGAATTAACAATTACAAAGGGTGTTTCCTTGTTTTTAAACCCTTTATTCTTATTTTTAATCATTGGGTTTAGACATTACTTCGGTGCTTCTTAATCCTTTCAAAGTGGTAGCAACATACCCTTTTTGATTTCTTTCTATCAAAGAATCCTATGGATGGTTGATTCTAGCATGATACACGTTGAATCGAAAATTTTGGATCAATTTCAACAAGTTTTGCTTTTGAATTGGAAACTTGCTCGAATTGGATCCTTTCAATTTTCCATATATTTACGAAGTTGTTCCAGTTGATTGGCATTAACCCTAGATCCTTGCCCCTGAGAAATGAATTAATACTTTCTGTTCGAGCTCCATCATGGACTATTTACATTACAACCCGACAAAAAATGAAGGGTTCAAGTGTAACAGAACAAACAATGTCGAGCCAAGAGCACCTCATTCCTAGACAAATTTAAAATGATGGATGTAAAAATCCACAATGGGTCATATCCTTCAAGTCGCACGTTGCTTTCTACCACATCGTTTCAAACGAAGTTTTACCATAACATTCCTCTAATTTGGAACCGGTATACCGGTATGGAATTGATTCAATCATGGAATCATGAATAGTCATCGGTTCAGCTGTCCATAGACATCGTAATCTATACCTTTTCTTCTATATATGAATATATGAAACAAGATTTTTCTGAAAAAATCTTAGTAAGACAACATTTTGAACATATTTAACATACTAATTACTAATAGAATATATAGATAATAGAAAGAAAAAAGAAATTTATATATAGAAATATATAAATAAAATAATTAAATTAAAATAATATTAATTTATATTAATAATAATTATAGATATATATTAATATAAATAAAAATGAATAAGTTTTTGAATCTACATTTTCAAGTGACTTAATAGGATAAATTAAATGATTTTCTACTTTTTCAAAGATTCCAAATCATTAAAAATTTTTCTAAGTGAAATTCACTATTTAATTTAAATTAAACATCATTATTTAATTTGATTGGATTTGAAGAAAATTGGACAAAAAGCATCGCCTTTGATCTTTATAGGAAGATCAGTCTTTCTTTTTGAATTGACTCATCACTAATTTCAAATAAAAATTTGAAATAGATCAAAGAAAAAAAGAAAGAAATCCATTTTTTTTCATGAGAATGAGATGTAGAAAAAATAATGTAAGTTAAGATTTGAATTTTGATTTTTTTAATAAGATTACGAAAATCAAAATCGAAAAAAAATAGGGAAGGTTTCTCATATCTATCAGATAGACTGAACAATTGTCACTGTTTGTTATAGATATAGTTTTGTTATAGATATAGTATAAATACCATACTATAGAACATGGAACTTGATCGTTTGTTAATGAAATTCAAGCAGACACAGATGCTTAAATTTCTAATTAATATAGCCTATGCCTATCCACCCCCCACTTTTTTTTATATTATGATATAGTTTATATGGGAATAATGCAGTATAAAAAGTGGATCCGCGCTGGGACGGAAGGATTCGAACCTCCGAATAGCGGGACCAAAACCCGTTGCCTTACCACTTGGCCACGCCCCATTTCGATTGCTAATCGACACTAAGAAACAATAATATTGTTATTGGTTGTTTGTCAACTACAGCCCAAATAAATATCTAAATATATATCTAGATATAGAATCTATCTATAGAATATAGATCTTCTATATCTATAGAATAATAGAATAGACCGGTACTAGGATTTTGATACATATAGATACAGAATTCAACTTAATTTATTGATCATTACATAGAATTCAATTAAGATATTGTATGAAAGTATGATTTCTTCTATTCTCCTTTGAGAATTGGAGAATTTTTGGTTGGATGGATTCAAAGAAAAGAAGGATTTTTGTCTATCTTACCTTACTTTCTTTTTCCTTATATCAAAAAGGCAACCAAAATGCAATTATCTCCAAGAACAAAATGTCTGTTATGCTTAATATCGTTAGTTTGATCTGTATTTGTATTAATTCGCCCCTTTATTCGAGTAGTTTTTTCTTCGGCAAATTGCCTGAAGCCTATGCTTTTTTGAATCCAATCGTAGATGTTATGCCAGTCATACCTCTGTTTTTTTTTCTCTTAGCTTTTGTTTGGCAGGCTGCTGTAAGTTTTCGATAAGATCCTAAATAATAATATCCTAGAAAATGCATGATTTCCTCGAGAAAAAATTCTAACAATTGATAAAATAAAATCAGATAAGTTTTATAGTATAAATCCCTGATTCATACATTGAAATTCGTGGATAGTCGCCATAAATCAGGCTTACCCCCATTTCCTCGTTTTTGAGCCTTCCAGCCATCCAGTCAAAGACCCTAACCCTATTAGGGTCTCTCACAATATTTAAATTTGGATATAAACGCAATTTTTTAATGAAAAACAAATGCATTTGTGACAATACATTTCTAGAAAAAACCTCATTTCTTGGTATCAAAATAGGATATGTGGTAGAAAAATGGAAGATCTATTTTCTTTTTTTTTCTAAAAAATAATCTTGGAGATTGTGTAATGCTTACTCTGAAACTCTTCGTTTATACCGTAGTGATATTTTTTGTTTCTCTCTTTATCTTTGGATTCCTATCTAATGATCCGGGGCGTAATCCTGGACGTGAAGAATAAAATACAAAAGGTTTCCTTGGTTAATTTTCAAATTTTCTTAGGATTTTATCTATTCACACGTTTCACTAAGATTTTCAAAATTTGAAAAAAAAAAAGAAATCAAAAATAATATAAATAAATTAAAGTTATATAAATAAATAAAGTCATCAACGGAAACGGAAAGAGAGGGATTCGAACCCTCGGTACGAATAACTCGTACAACGGATTAGCAATCCGACGCTTTAGTCCACTCAGCCATCTCTCCCGATTGAAAAAGAGAATTACTACATTACACATAATCTAAAGAGTTTTTTTTTATCTCTTTTCTTTCTCTATTCTATTATTTCTATATAGAGAGATCCACGAATCAGGAATTTCCTTTATCTAATATCTAAAAGATGGACTCGACCGCGCCAACAATCGAACTAAAAAAAATAACCAAGACCTCTTTGTGTTGATTTTGTTCGAAAGGCCCTTCTTATTCTCACGGCCCGGCCTGGTCAGTACCTAGCCGGGCTCTTTTTTTTTGTTCCAACAAATTAGAATTATAGATAAATAATGATTTATCTGATTTGAAAGCAAAAAGGACTTTTTATTATATATATTATAATTATATTCAATTGAATATAAAATATTCAAGCAACGACAATAAAGAAGAAATACTATTTACATTCTTTTCTTGTTATACTTATTCTATTTTACCCGAACTAAAAAAGAAACTATCAATTCTTCCACAATACATTTTTTCCGTTATGATTTTAGTGTTTTTTTGATCCGTATCTAACTTCTTCAGCAAAAGAGAAAACTTTATTTATTTAACTTTAATTTCAATTTTGAATTAAATTTAAATAAATATTTAAATAAATAATGAAATGGAGCCTCTTTTCCAAATCTCATTAAATTTGAATCTACTCGTGAAAAAGTCCAGCACTCTACATTTTGACAATTCTTTGATAATCCTATCTTGATCATGCTCAATTATCTTGCTAGACAAAAAGTCCATTTGTATACAATAATCATATTGTAGCGGGTATAGTTTAGTGGTAAAAGTGCGATTCGTTCTATTAACCCCTAATAGTTAAAGGGTCTTTCGGTTTTATTCATATTCCGATCAAAAACTTTATTTCTTAAAAGGGTTTAATCCTTTACCTCTCAATAAGAAATTCGAGAAAAAAATACGGATTCTCGTGATTTGTATCCATGAATCACTTATAAATTAAATTGAAAAGTTGGATTATGAAATTGCGAAACATAATTTTTGAATTGGACCAAGACTTACAATTGAATAAGTATGAGTAAAAGATCCATGGCTAAAGATAAAAGATCGATTTCTAATCGTAACTAAATCCTCCATTTTTTCTTTCTAAAAAAAGAAATTGGAGCAAAATAGCTATTCAGCGATGACTTTGGTTTACTAGAGACATCGGCGTATTGTTTTAGCTCGGTGGAAAAAAATCCTTTTCCTTAGGATCCTCTGAAATAGAAATAGAGAACGAAGTAACTAGAAAGATTGTCAAAATCACCTTCTCCTAGAAGGATCATCTAGAAAGCAATTCATTTTTTTGTATTCAAATAAAAAGCTGACGTAGGTGTTATGGGTATAATTTTGTTCATTTTGTTCACATCTTAGATCTAAGAATTTACTCTCCTTCCATAAAGGAGCCGAATGAAACCAAAGTTTCATGTTCGGTTTTGAATTAGAGACGTTCAAAGCACTGAATCGACGTCGACTATAACCCCTAGCCTTCCAAGCTAACGATGCGGGTTCGATTCCCGCTACCCGCTTTTTCTTTTTTTCTAAATATTCTATTAGAATTCTATTCTAAAATATAGATAATATATTTTATTATGATTTGAGATTTCATTACGGTTAGTGAATCATTGAATATACAATTCCAAAAATGATTTCACGTATAATCCGACTTTTTTGTTTTCAACTCAAGAAAAATCAAAATACGAAAAAATAAGAATGAACGGC